CGTACCAGCCTCTACTGGGGGTTATTACTCATTTTTGTACTTGCTGTTTTATTTTCCAATTATTTCTTCAATTAATAAAACAAAGGAAAAGGAGAATAATAATTATAGGCACTCTCTCTTAGCCCATTCGGAAGGCTCTCATCTCATAATTATCCATGACTGTTTATGTCTCTAGCATGACCACTTGATGAAATGTGGAGGGAAGTGGGGTAAATGGCTGATACTACTGGAAGGATTCCTCTTTGGATAATAGGTACTGTAGCTGGTATTCTTGTGATCGGTTTAATAGGTATTTTCTTTTATGGTTCATATTCTGGATTGGGTTCATCTCTGTAGTAATCAGATGAATTGAGTTGTAAATTGTAGCCATGAAAGCGTAAGAACTCAACGGGATTCCCTTCTTTGTATGATTTGAGGGGGTAGGTCCCGTTGAGTTCTTAAGAATTAGAATATTTTTCGTCTAAATGGCAAAACCCCATTCCATTTTTCTGATGATGTTTTTGAAAAATGCAGTTCATTGATCCATCCGCCCGTTGCTCGATAGTATCTATCGATACTTTCAAAGTAAAGAAAGAAGAAATCGCTCAATTTCCTAGATGACATACTATCCTCAAATAATAATAAAAACTTAGTATTTTTTTGTATCTCATCAAAAATGGAAATTTTTCTAAGTTTATTGAAGAAGTTCTATTTACTCAATAAACCTCGCTCTCTTCTGTTTGCCCACTATTCTACTATTCCATTTTATATTAAATAATATAAATATAATATTATGTAATATATATATAAAATAAAAAAGTTCTGATATTTTTTTTTTTTTTGAAAAATTCAAAACTTAGACTAGTAATCTTTGACGAACAGGATAAAGAATCTTTTTTTTCTTTCGACACAAGAAAGAGATGTGGAAAATTCCTTTTCTTGTGTCGAATACTAGGAAGATGAATAATCGTCCCTATAATTTTGTGTTCCACGCATTTATCCGTTCTATTCCCCGCTTACTTATGTCTAGTATCTAGTCGAATTTTATTCGATTAGAATAGAAAACACTATTAATGTATTTTATGACATTGAAATGTGATAATAGTAACATAATCATACCACCCCAATTTGGATTCAAAAAAAGTAAAAAGTCTTCTTCACAATCTACATACTATGACTAGGAATGCAGTACAAGGAATGAGTATAAAAAAGCAAAAGGCTTTTCATAATATCCATTTTTTATCATAAAGAGTCGTCAAAAATAATTTTGTTATTTTTACGTTATGAGCTCAATGTCGATAAATCCGCGAGTCTAGAAATTCATTTCTGACAATTGAACCTTCTCGAACTGTTTCTTTTTAAGAACCAAAAATATTTGTGCCAAAATAACAGATGCCAAGAAGAACAAAAGGCCTTGGACACGTAAGGGATCTTGAAGTACTATTTCTGCATCTCCCTGACCAAATCCGCCCACATTAGGATTACTCGTCAACGGTTGATCCAATTTGATAGATTCGCCTTCTGAAACAAGAAGTTCTGGCCCTGGAGGGATAATATCAACCACTTGACGTCCATCCGATGCATCCGCTATGGTTATTTCGTAACCCCCTTTTTCTTTTCGTATTATTTTACCTACTATACCTGCTGATGTAGCATTATAAACTGTATTGTTACTTTTGCTCCCGTCGGGATAAATCTGACCCCTTCCCCTGTTTCCGCCTACATATATAGGATATTTTAAGAAGTGAACCTCTTTCGTAGTAGCGGGGTCCGGGGAAAGGATAGGAAAGGTTATTTCACTATATTTCTGACCAGGAACGGGGCCTATCACAAGAATATTTTTTTTATTGGGGCGATAGCTCTGAAAAGACAGATTGCCTATCTTTTCTTTTATCTCGGGGGAAATCCGATCAGCAGGAGCTAATTCAAAACCCTCTGGTAAAATAAGAACAGCCCCTACATTCAAAGCACCCTTTTTACCATTAGCAAGAACTTGTTTTAGTTGCATATCATAAGGGATTTGAACAACTGCTTCAAATACAGTATCTGGAAGTACCGTTTGTGGAACTTCAATATCCACGGGCTTATTAGCTAAATGGCAATTGGCACATACAATACGACCAGTCGCTTCTCGCGGATTTTCATAACCCTGCTGTGCAAAAATGGGATATGCACTTGAAATGGATGGCCGAGTTATGATATATATCATGAGCGATACGGAAATGGATCGAGTAATTTGTTCCTTTATCCAAGAAAAAGTCTTTCTAGTTTGCATGGTCCAACCATTGAGCCCAAAAATGTCTACAATAAATTTGGTAGGTCGCTAACCTAGTTCCCTATCTGCAATTCTGCTATTTACTGGAATAATTTTACTGGAATAAATAATATTAATATATAGAATAAATCTTTGGGATGGGTAGAAAAATAAAGAGTAAGTATGATTTTACATGCTTTGCTTCTGTACAACTACAAAGTAAGAAACGTTAGAATTGAATTGGATTAATATCAGTAGATCCTTTTTTAATCATTCATTGAATGATAAATCACTACAAGTGACGGAGAAACACGATTTAAATAACGAAAAATCCAAAATTTAAATAGAGTATCTAGAATGACTGGAAAAGTAGAAACAAGACCAGATATAATTTGATCATTATGAGCAAATCCAAAATCTTTGTAGACAAAGCCAATCATTAGTTCCCAACCATGGGGCGAATGGAATCCGATACATAAATCTGTTAATAAAAGAATCGAAAAAGCCTTTATTGTGTCACTTAAGTTATATAGGAATTCCTGAGCCCAAGAGTTAAGAATAACAAGTTCTTTATTACCCAAAATTGAATAACCACTTAGAATAACGAAACAGATTATATTTGTCAAGAAGTGCAAAATCGTATGGATATGATCCTCATTGTGTATCTTGATTAATTGGAGCGTTTCTTTGTGGATTCCTATACGAAGGTTTTGTAGATGTGTCTCCGAGTATTCCTTGATCATTTCCTCCAAAAGAAAGATTTCCTCCAATTCTATGAATTTTTCGAGAATATTTTTTTCTTGAATATCATTCAAAAAAATTTCAGATTGCCTAGTATTCCACCAATAAGTAACCCAAGATTCCAGACTTTTATTAAATGAGAGAGAAATCCACCAGGGCAAAAATACTACAGATGCAAGATATAAAAGAGGGTTGAATGCTTTCTTTTTTGACATTTTTTCATTTCGTCTATGAATTTTTAATGAACCGACCTCGTTAGTTGACTCTACGCCATCCAATATTTATCTCATGCATGAGTTCTATTACAAAGTATCGAACTTATGAATCTATTCACTGTTTTGTTTTGTGGTTGTTAAGTTACGTATACGTCTTCTTTGACTAGAAAGAATGAGCGTTATGAAGAAACTTCAGTTAAGTTATGGTATAGAAAAGGGGGACTCTTTAGTTTTTCCTTACTGCTGAGAAAGCATTCACTCTCTCAGCTCATTTCTCAAAATACTTCAATCGGTACACGCAAGAAATAGGCCAATTCGGCGGCTTTTTGTTCGATTTCCCGTGGAGTAACATTCTCATCAGTACGAGTCAAGGGAATGGCCCCCTGGCCTCTGATATCCATATAAAGGACACGGCGAGCATAAATACCTTCTTTAACTTCTATTCTGACGGACTGAATATCCTTTATAGGGAATCGGAGGAAGATGCGACGATTTTTTCCAGGGAATCCCCAACGAAAAATACACACCATTCCTTCTTTTCTATCGAATCGATCATAACCACCCCCTACATTCCACGAAATTGTGCACCACAAATAGGAGCTAATAAAGAGACCCGCGATCCCATAGAAAGACATCACAATCCCTTGTGGAAAAAAAAGGATTTGCTGAGACGGAAATAAAGATATCAAGTTTCTCCCAAGATAACTGGAAGTTCCAACCAATAAGAATCCTAATGAACCTAAAAAAAGGATAATGGCCCAGCAGAAATTACTTGTTTTTCGCGACCCCGTTATAGGTTGTATCCATATATGTTCTGATCGACAACTCATACTTGATCTGGTTTCGTTTTATTGGAATTGAGAGAATACCCTAGACTTTACTCTTTTTGTTTCCGAAGTAACTCTCATCAACTAGTACTAGTTTGATGTGAACCTTTAAGAGTAATTTATCAAATTGGTTAGATCTAAAATAAAAAAAAAACCCTTCGTATGATCCCATCAATATACATATATCAAATATCAATATACATATAGATGTACCGATTTTACAGTTCAGCCATCCGGCGATCCTGAGATTTTTTCAAATAGATAGAATTCCTTTACCCCCATATCATCTTTCTACAGGCCAAAGAGCCCCTTTTCGACGGAAACGCCGCATGTTATACCTTCTTTTCTTACACTAAATAGGTATATGCGTTATGATACAAGTCTTAGTTTTGAAAAAAAAAAAAATGGATCAGAGTTGGGCCCATCAGATCTAAACAGTCTTATTTTTTTGAACATGAAGAAATAAAGAAGCCATTGCCATTGCCGGAAATACTAAGCCTACTAAAGGCACCAAAACAGAGGGAAAATCGAAAGTTGTCATATAAAGGATACCTCAATTTACTATTTGTACCTGTTATTATTTATATTAATATTATAAAGATTAGTATAAATCTAAGTATATATCTAAGTGAGTATAGAAGGTACAAAAGCATATATCATATCTATAGTTTCTATATTATAGAATTCTATATTTGGATTATATATACATATTTTTATTTTCCTAGAATTTAACGAAAATAAGAATTCACTATTTTTCTTGTTGATAGAGGCCTCTTAACTGAATTAGTAATCAAGAATATAGATAAAAAGGAGTTATCCACAACTTTTGATTTCTTTTTACAATTTAGATCTTATGTCAACAAAGAAACCCCATTCATATTCGTTTTACTTGGATTCTGATAAACTAACTATTTGTTTGCTACAAATAAAAAAGGAACTTAACGCTCTATTGAATTTTGATTCAAAGGAAAGAAAGCGTGGAGC